GGAACCCGCGAATATTGGCAAAACTACAACTAGTGTTAACCAAGGAAAATAATTCATGGTAAAAACAAGATAAACTTGGACCAGAAAAACCCGTGCTCAAAATAAATATTTTTTGAGCGCGGGTTTTTGTCGGTAAAGATAAAAAAAATGTATTTAAAGTAGGGTTTTCTGGAACGTATTAATAAGCTAGACCCATACTTCGAGTTGTTTCATGCCATAAATAAACTCGAACACTCAAGAAATCCGTTGGACAGGCGGATTCACATCTCTTACAACCGACACAGTCCTCTGTTCTTGGAGCGGAAGCAATTTGCTTAGCCTTACATCCGTCCCAAGGTATCATTTCTAATACATCTGTTGGGCAGGCTCGCACACATTGAGTGCACCCTATACACGTATCATAAATCTTTACTGAATGTGACATTGGATCTATAAATTTTTAAATGTCAGAAATTTTCGATCTAGTAAACTTGTAAATGAATCATATATTTAGACACCAGATGAATCAATAATTTATCAGAATTTTTATAATCAATCTAATTCTGGATCGACCCGTGTGATAGAACCAAGATACTTTGATTTCTTACATTGATTTTTTACATTTTCGAAAACATGTATTATACGTAATGTATGGTCATGGTAATTATAATTTATGAATATTAGAATTTATATGATTATTAATACTACTTATTCAACAAATTTGATTGATTGATACGAGTTGATTTTCTGTTACGATAAATTGACGAAACAATAGCCGGACCAATAGCTGCTTCAGCGGCTGCAATAGCTATAACAAAAATTGAGAAAATATTTCCTTTTAATTGGCGACTATCAAAAAAATCAGAAAATGTTACGAAATTTATATTAACCGCATTCAATATAAGTTCAAGACACATAAGGGCTCTAACCATATTTCGACTCGTGATCAATCCATAGATACCGATAGAAAATAAGTAGGCACTCAAAACAAGTACATGCTCGAGCATCATTGACCAACTCCTTATCAATTTCGATTCATTTCAATATGAACTGAACAACAATTAAACAGATTCAATTGACTAGAATAAAAAAAAGTACGGAACAAAGGAATATATTCTATTGGTAATAGAATAGATTGAATAAAATAATTTATATTTTAGACATAAAGAACCTTTAATTGAAGGGAAATAAATGTAATAAAACAGAACACAGTTTTATTTGGATTGCTGTTGCCAATTCTATAGATTTATTACTGTCGCGCCACGGCAATTGCACCTATCAAAGCGGCTAAAAGAATTATCGAAACGAATTCAAACGGAAGAAAAAAATCCGTTGATAAATGAATTCCAATTTGTTGACTATTACTTATCAAATCTTGTTCTATAATCTGGTTTGATCTTGTAGTCCAAATAATCCCGTACCATGACGTATCTGTAATAGTAATCATGAGTAAAACAAAAATACTTGTACAAACTGGCAAAGTAACCCCATCCCCAACGGTCCAAAGATTCAAATCTTTGTAATATTCTGAACCATTCATAAACATCACAGCAAATACGATTAAAACATTTATAGCTCCCACGTAAATAAGAAGTTGTGCAGCAGCTACAAAATAGGAGTTTAATAGAATATAGAATAAGGATATACAAACAAGAACCAGTCCCAATGAAAAGGCAGAATAAATGGGGTTGGTAAATAATACCACTCCCATACCTCCTAGTATAAGAACCGATCCCAGAAAGACTAAAAGAAAATCATGTATTGGTCCGGGCAAATCCATTATATGTAAAATAAGAGATAAATAAATCGAAATGTTTTTCATGACCTTATTGAAATCCGAACAGAAAAAAAATTATAATTTTTGAGCAATTCCTAATTAAATCCTAAGGGATATGAATAAATGTAAGTACAATTATTGGACTAATTTAATTCGTTATCTGAAAGAGTAGTTCTCATTTGAAACTATATATGTAAAAATAATTACAGATATATTAATTAATGGATTAATTAATGGATTTTCAATCCAAATTAAGACGTGATTCTTAACCAACTAATCAATAGTTGGGATTTTTAGTTATTGACCAAACAAAACGAAAGAAACCCGATTCCTTTAGATTAGATCAAAAAAAAAAAAAAATGAACCTTAGTATTATTTATTAGTAAAGTAATAGTCTTAGTAAAGTAATTATAAATTATTCTTTAATCAAGAGATTTACTTATTTTTTTTTTTTTTTGAGGCGAATTAAAAATTGTTCGAATTGTATAATCGTCAATTACTGACATTGGTAAACGACCCAAAGCAATTTGATTATAATTCAATTCGTGACGATCATAAGTAGAAAGTTCATATTCTTCAGTCATTGATAAACAATTTGTTGGACAATACTCAACGCAATTACCACAAAATATACAGACTCCGAAATCAATACTGTAATTAAGCAACCGTTTCTTGCGAATATCAGTTTCCAATTTCCAATCAACAACGGGTAGATCTATAGGACATACACGAACACATACTTCACAAGCAATACATTTATCAAATTCAAAATGGATTCGACCGCGGAAACGCTCCGCGGTGATTAATTTTTCATAAGGATATTGAATAGTTACAGGTAAACGATTTGCGTGAGATAAAGTAATCATGAAACTTTGACCAATGTACCTTGCAGCTCGTACTGTTTGTTGACCATAATTCATGAACCCAGTTACCATAGAGAACATATCATTAATATATATTATGAATAATTTTATGTTTGTTTATTTCTCTTGTTTGAGACAAGTTGTAAATTTACCTTACAGCGAAAAGAGTTGGGAAGAAGTTGTTAATAATAGATTACCGAGAGAAATAGGTAAAAGAAATTTCCATCCAAGATTCAATAGTTGGTCCATTCTTAGCCTCGGTAAAGTCCATCTTGTTGTGATAGGAATGAACAAGAACAAATAAGTTTTAGCTAATGTAATAAAGATACCAATTGTCGCTCCAAAAACTCCACATGTTTTATTTATTTCAAAAAGCTCAGAAACATATATGTCCGGAATAGAGATATTCCAACCTCCCAAGTAAAGAACTGTTACAAATAATGAAGAAACTAATAGGTTTAGATAGGAAGCAACATAAAATAAACCAAATTTTATACCCGAGTATTCGGTTTGATAACCTGCTACTAATTCTTCTTCTGCTTCGGGTAAATCAAAAGGTAATCTCTCACATTCTGCTAGGGAAGAAATGATAAAAATGATAAACCCTATAGGCTGACGCCACAAATTCCATCCCCAAAAACCGTATTTTGATTGCGCCTCAACTATATCAATTGTACTTGAACTGTTAGATAATTATAGTCGGTGATACCATTACTGTTATCATCGCTATTACAGAACCGTACATGAGATTTTCACCTCATACGGCTCCTTAAAGGCCAGAAATAAATCTAAGGATCGCGTCAGTATTATTTTATCTTGGTACGTTTGTAGGATGTATAAAGTCAAAATCTATTGGACGGTCCTAAATTAGACCAATTGAATTCTGTCTGTTATAATTATTTAATAATAAATAAAAAAGTACTTCTGAATCGATCTCACCCTTTCTTTAACTTTAATAATTTCAATAAGAATTAAAATTCTTCTTTGTTGAGTAATAACTTAATTCTTCAATAAAATACTTCTTGTAGAAATATCAATAACCCGTTTATTTCACGTACGAAAAAAATTCTATAATTAATTCATGAATTATGACACAAATTCTATATCTATTAATATGTATCTGGGAAATAAAAAAGGTATCTTTTTTTTTTTTATTGGAATTGGATTTCTTTCTCTTTTTTTCGTTCCTATGCTTCTTTCTATTTCTGAGAAAAAGGGGGCTTACAAAATAAAGTAAAGGATTATTTCGTTCCCAATAGTTATTTATTTAATCGGTGGATAGGAGCATACTCTGGATTGGAATCGTGTCGTGGGGAGTATTGCCTGATCATTTCTACCAACTTAAAGCCCCAATGAGTATTCTTTGTTTGTATATTATGTAAAAATGTCCTTTTGGAGAATTTACATAATCTCTATTACTAATCCTTTACATATCTTGGTGTTTCTAACCACCCACTCGTTTTTGTTCAACCCCCCCCCTGTGGTAATACATACAAATGATAGTGAAAACTCAATACGGTTGATCTTTTGAGCCCGCTTCAAGTCAGGATGACTAATCAACCAATCTTGGGGGAAACGGTCGCTTCTGTTTATGTTTATTTCCGCTTAACTCTCTAACTCTTATACATAGAAAATGAGACTCAATCTTTTTACTGCGAATTTATATATAAGCTGTTTTCTTTCACTCATATAACTATTTGATTTAGTTCATCAACCCGAATAATGAATAAAAAAAATGAAGATATCTACTTAATTCATTCCAACCCTTTCTTTGATTTGAAAGGAAGGAATAAAGAAAAGTTTATGTCTATGTATCAACGAATCGCACGTAGAGATATTGATAACACACATAAAGTTAATGGTATTTCATAACTAATCGATTGAGCAGCAGCTCGTAGACCACCTAAAAAGGAATATTTATTATTTGACCCGTATCCTGACATAAGAAGTCCAATTGGAGCAATACTAGAAATGGCAATCCATAAAAAAACACCGATATTGAGATCCGCTAAAACAAGGTGATAGCCAAAAGGAGCTACTGAATAGCTTACTAAAATTGATATGACTGCTATGGATGGCCCGATACTGAATAAACGGGTATCCCCCCTAGATGGAAGAAGATTTTCTTTGAAAACTAGTTTTGCCCCATCTGCTAGAGCTTGAAGAATTCCAAAAGGGCCGGCGTATTCAGGTCCAATACGTTGTTGTATCCCTGCGGATATTTCTCTTTCTAACCATACAATTACCAGTACGCCTATTGTGATTCCCAATACAAGAGTCAAAATAGGAATAAGCACCCATATAATTCCATAAACCTCTTTTAAAAACTCTAATCTAGAAAAAGAATCAATATCTTGTACTTCTGGTGTATCAATTATCATTTCAACGATCAACTTCTCCCATAATGATATCTATACTACCTAGTATCGTCATAATATCAGCCAATTTCATTCTTTTAACTAACTGAGGAAGAATTTGCAAATTGATAAAACCCGGGGGGCGGATTTTCCATCTCCAAGGAAAACCACTCTGATCCCCTATCAGAAAAATTCCCAGCTCTCCCTTTGGGGCTTCGACTCTCACATAAAGTTCTTGTTTCGGCAATTCAAATGTAGGAGAAGGCTTTTTACTAATAAATCTATATTCAAAATCATTCCATTCCGGATTCCTTTCTCTATCAAAGTATCGTATTTCTAAATTCTCATAGGGTCCCCCTGGAATTCCTTCCAGAGCCTGTTGAATAATTTTTATAGATTCTATCATTTCACCAATTCGGACTAGATAACGAGCCAATGAATCTCCTTCTTTTTGCCACTGTATCTCCCAATCAAATTCGTCGTAACATTCATAATGATCAACTTTACGAAGATCCCATTGTATTCCGGAAGCTCGCAGCATTGGTCCCGATAAACCCCAATTTATTACTTCCTCTCTACCAATAATGCCTACTCCCTCGACTCGTTCTAAAAAAATAGGATTTCGTGTAATAAGTTTTTGATATTCAGCAACTCTTGTTAAAAAATAATCGCAGAAATCCAAACATTTATCTATCCAACCATGAGGTAGATCGGCCGCTACTCCTCCGATACGAAAATAATTATGCATCATTCTCATACCGGTGGCAGCTTCGAATAGATCATATACTAATTCTCTTTCTCTGAAAATATAGAAAAAGGGAGTTTGTGCACCAATATCCGCCATAAAAGGACCAAGCCATAACAGATGAGAAGCTATACGACTCAACTCCAACATAATTATTCTGATATAGCTAGCTCTTTTAGGTACTTGAATATTTCCCAACTGTTCCGGTCCATTTACAGTTATTGCTTCTGTGAACATAGTAGCTAAATAATCCCAACGTGTTACATAAGGCAAATATTGTATAATTGTTCGGTTTTCCGCAATTTTTTCCATCCCTCGGTGTAAATAACCCAATATTGGTTCACAATCAATAACATCTTCACCATCTAGAGTAATGATGAGTCTAAGAACACCATGCATTGATGGGTGGTGGGGGCCCATATTGACTATCATGAGGTCTTTTCTTGTAGCTGGTATATTCATCGGTTTTTCCTCGATTCATTCTTTCATGAATTGCTGAAAACGAAAAAAAGTTCATTAAAATTCAAGATCTAATAAATCAAATAATTTAAAATGCCTCTTCAAATTAACGGGTTTTTGACTCCCGAATATCCAACCGATTAATTAATTCTTTATAACATATTCTATTTTTTTTTGACAAATAAGACAGCAGTCGTTGGCGTTTTCCCAGAATTTTACGTAAACCTCTCTGAGATAAATAGTCTTTTTTGTGTAATTCTAAATGTGAAGTAAGTCTTCGTATCCTATTGGTGAAACTAACTATTTGAAATTCAGTGGATCCTCTGTTTTCGTCTTTTTCTTCTTGTGAAATAACTGAGATGAATGGATTTTTTACCATAAAATGAAATCTTCTCGCCCCCCTCTTTTTATTTTAAGAAATTTTTATTGATAGATATCTTTATTGATCAGTAATAATAATGCCTCTCATTTTTATTTTGTATATACAAAAATATTAATTTTGTTATTAATTTATAATTTTTTTTAATAAAATTAAATTTTTATTTATTTGGATTTGAAAAGGGTATACATAAAGGATGGTTGTTTTCTGCACTCACAAAAGATAAAAATTTAGACCTAAAATAATAATATTTTGTTGATTCATTTCTAGATCAAATTGATATGTCATTGAATTAGTATCGTGTATCAGAATGGAACGATGGAATGTAAGACAATGCGTGTGTGCATCTCTTTGTCGTCATAGATCAGATATAGTATGGGAAATATAGCAAAAATGTACTATTAATGCATTTTAAATCGCGGATACATATGTACCCTTACCATACTGAAACGACTGCCATTATTGGTATTAAACCAATAACGATTCATACAAGCCAAATCTTCTAATCGATAATTGGGCCAAAGAAATAACTTAAATTTAATAAGTTTTTTTTTATAGTTTTTGCTTTTATCCAAAACTTGACTGTTTACCTTATTCCCATTACAAAATGCTGCATTTCTATGTCTATTCTCAGAATTGAAACAAATTAGAATTCTCAATTCTCTACGACGTCTAGGTGATAAAATATTTTCAGGAACAAACAAATCATAATGATTTTTATCTCTATTTCCAGTCATCTTTTGACGTTTTGTAATGGCTTCATCAGAATTCTTATCGGCATGTTTTTTTTCTCGGTATCTTTGATTAATTTGGTGTTTGCTTTTATGAACTAATGAAATACCGATGGTTTGATAGATAATAAATTTTCCATCATTTTTTATAGATAGACGAATTGGTTCAATAATCAAAATTCCCCTTTTAATCAATTCTGTAAGAGTTAAATCTTTCTGAATCATCAGAATATCCGGACTCATTTCGCCTCTTTGAATAGAGGATATAGTAATTTCTCTTGGATTTATCAGTCTAAGCAGGAGACAATATACTTTGATGTTATTGCTTATTTTTTTATTTAAAGAATCATCCCATCTCAATTGAAAATGCAAATACCTTTTTAGGAAGAAATCAAACTCCGCTTTTGTATTGATCTTGTATTGCTTTTTATTTCTATTTTTTTTCATGTACGATCCCGTATAATCTTCTTCAACATCTTTTTCTTGGTTTGAAAGAGCTGATTTAAAATCTGCTTGGACCGCGTATTCTTTTTCCCCTTGATTTCGGTTTTCTAATTCAAAAGATTTTTTTGAATTCTCCGATATTGATATAAAAGGATCCCTTTTTTTATTTCCGGCGATGCTTTTGTTTTTACTATCATTTTCATTTATATTAGAATTTAAAACTAGTAATTTAATTGGTATAACCCACGGTTTAATTTTATACGTATTATAAAGTATCCCCAATTCTGGGAAGAACCAAAATTCCATATTTGATATGGGACAACTTAGTATTTCTTCATTCATCCCCATCCAATCAAAAAGGGTTTTTTGATTGGATAGGTTGATTTCTTGATCTTGCTGAATCGTGAGATAAAAAAGACCCCTCTTATTGATTTTATCAATTATTTGATACTTATTAACCCTAGTCTTAGTATATTTATTACTGTTAGTGTCAGTATCAATATCGATCCAGGCGTCAATATCGACCTTATTTTTAAGACAAAAATGGAAAATTCTCCAATCAAAATATTTTCTATCCGGATTTATCTCCATATCTCTAATATCATCTTCTACTAGATAAGGGATAATAGGAATACCTTCCGGCATATTAAATGATTTTTGTGTATGTGTGTTGTAATTATAAAAAATATCTTGGTTATTTTTTACTTGTAATGGTGATCCATAAATATAAGAGTCCTTCTTATCTTCATAATTAATAGATTTATATGCTAAAATATCATATCTATATTGTTTTTTAAAATTATCTTTTTGATTCAGTAATGAATCTGTTTCGAAATTTTTTTCGTAGTTAATTAATCGATCCTTTTCATATAAATCACATAAATCTTTATTTTGAGCCATACAGTGTTGATTGAATATATTTCGCCATTTTTGTGGTACTAATCTAGACCATTTAATATGAGATACATCACATTGATACTGACTCCTTAACCAATTTGTCCATTGATTCATTCCATAATTGCGAAGATTCTTATGTCTTAATTCGGAATGAAATAGTTCTTGTGTTACAACAAAAAAATCCTTTATTTCATTCTTAAGAAAAAGGGACATTCCGTTATATTGAAATACAGATTTTAACTTATATAAGTTAATAAGTTGAGTTTGTGATAATTTATAAAATACATATGCTTGTGAAAAGTAAGATAAGTCGCAAAAAGTCTTTGAATTCTTGTTACTAATATTAGTAAGTGACTTTTTTATAGTCGAAATAAAGGGAATTACACTTTGATTTGTTTTATCAATTCTTTCGTGATTTGCTTCATTATCGTTAATGTATTTATTAATAATTTTTTTTGTTGATTCAAGAAAAAGTTGTGTATTGATGCTAGGAATATTAATGATACATAGAAAGATATCTATGTATATCCTTTCAATGAAATATTTTATAAAATAATGTGACTTACGGATTAATCTAACATTTTGTCCTTTTAATATCTGCCAAATATTTTTTTGTGATTCTGATCCTTTATTATCATAACTTATTTTGTTAGAACTAAAATTTATATCTGGAGTTCCTTTTTTATTTTCTTTTGTAATTTTTTCTATTTGATTTATTATTGTATTTGTTCTATCAGTTAGATCTTGCATTTTTTTTTCTGTTAATGAATAATTTGTCCAACCCTGAGATATAATTTGAATCGACGATTCATGAATCATCCCATTACCAATTATCGAATCTTTTTTCGTTTCACTCAATTCATATACTTCTATTTCTCTCAATCCAAATCCAAATAATATAATTGGGTTTATTTTTGAGAGTTCTTTTATTATTTCTTTTATAAACAGAATGCTTTTAATGATCCATTTTTTTGTTTCTTTTGAGACATTTAGAAACAACTTTTTTTGTTCTTTTAAAATTCTTAGAATTATAAAACATTTCTTTTTCAATTTTTTTAATTTTTTTTTTAGTTCTTTAAAAATGGGTTCAAAAAATGAAAGTTTTTTTCTGGGAGAACCAAAAGGTAGTTCAGTTTCCATTCCAAAAACTGTTAAAAAGCAAAAATCATTTTTTTGATCCTTCTTTTTCATTGGATCATTATAAGGGGCTTGTAGTTTAGATCTGTGCCAAGGTTTAAGACTAAAAGGAAATAGGATCTTGATCTGAATACCGTCTGTTAACCAGTTTTTTGGAAATTCTTTTTCTGATAATTGAACGCCATTATAGGTACATTTAATATGCATTTCTCTATTCCAATCCTTTAAATCC